ATTATACATAAGGTGACTATTCCACCAAAAAGTTTTCTTTTAGTTCAAAACGATCAATATGTAGAATCAGAACAAGTGATTGCTGAGATTCGCGCGGGAACATACACCTTAAATTTTAAAGAGAGGGTTCGAAAACATATTTATTCTGACTCAGAGGGGGAAATGCACTGGAGTACTGATGTGTATCATTCACCCGAATTTACATATAGTAACGTCCATCTCTTACCAAAAACAAGCCATTTGTGGATATTATCAGGGGGTTCGTACAAATTCAGTGTAGTTCCTTTTTCGCTCCACAAGGATCAAGATCAAATAAACATTCATTATCTTTCTGCCGAACGAAGATATATTTCGAGATTCTCAGTGAATAATGATCAAGCGAGACACAACTTATTTAGTTCGGATTTTTCTGAGAAAAAAGAAGATAGGATTTACGATTATTCAGAATTTAACCGAATCGTAGGTACTGGGCATTGTGATTTCATATATTCCGCTATTCTCCACGAGAATGCTGATTTATTGGCAAAGAGACGAAGAAATAGATTTATTATTCCATTTCAATTGATTCAAGACCAAGAGAAAGAACTAATGCTGCATTCACATTCAGGTATCTCGATGGAAATACCCATAAATGGTATTTTCCGTAGAAAAAGTATTCTTGCTTTTTTTGATGATCCTCGATACAGAAGAAAGAGTTCAGGAATTACTAAATATGGGACTATAGGGGCGCATTCAATCGTCAAAAAGGAGGATGTGATTGAGTATCGAGGAGTCAAAAAGGTTAAGCCAAAATACCAAATGAAAGTAGATCTATTTTTTTTCATTCCCGAGGAAGTGCATATTTTATCCGAATCTTCTTCCATAATGGTACGGAACAATAGTATCATTGGAGTAGATACACAAATCACTTTAAATACAAGAAGCCAAGTGGGCGGATTGGTCCGAGTGGAGAGAAAAAAAAAAAGGATTGAACTGAAGATTTTTTCTGGTAATATCTATTTTCCCGGAGAAAGAGATAAGATATCTCGACACAGTGGCATCTTGATACCACCAGGAACGGGCAAAACAAACTCTAAGGAATCAAAATCAAAAAAATTGAAAAATTGGATCTATGTCCAACGGATCACACCTACCAAGAAAAAGTATTTTGTTTTGGTTCGACCTGTAACCCCATATGAAATATCGGACGGTATAAATTTGGCAACACTCTTCCCCAAGGATCCGTTTCGGGAAAAAGATAATATGGAACTTCGAGTTGTCAATTATATCCTTTATGGAAATGGCAAACCGACTCGGAGAATTTCTGACACAAGTATTCAACTAGTTCGTACTTGTTTAGTGTTGAATTGGGACCAAGACAACAAAAGTTCTTCCGCCGAAGAGGTCTGTGCTTCCTTTATTGAAGTAAGGACAAATGGTCTGATTCGAGATTTCCTAAGAATCGACTTAGTTAAATCCCATATTTTTTATATCAGAAAAAGAAATGATCCGTCAGGTTCGGGATTGATTTCTGATAATAGGTCAGATAGTACCAATAAAAATCCGTTTTATTCCATTTATTCCAACGCAAGGATTCAACAATCATTTAGCCAAAATCACGGAACTATTCATACGCTCTTGAACAGAAATAAGGAATCCCAATCTTTGATAATTTTGTCATCATCTAATTGTTTTCGCATGGGCCCATTCAACGATGTAAAATATCACAATGTGATAAAACAATCAATTAAAAAAGATCCTCTAATTCCAATTAATAATTTATTGGGTCCTTTAGGAACAGCCCCTCAAATTGCGAATTTTTATTTATCATTTTACCCTTTAATAACTCATAATCAGACCTCGGTAGCGAAATATTTGCAGCTTGACAATTTAAAACAGACTTTTCAAGTACTTAACTATTATTTAATAGCTGAAAATGGGAGAATTTATAATTTCGATCCATGCCGTAACATCGTTTTGAATGCAGTCAATTTGAATTGGTATTTTCCCCATCATCATTATCATCATAATTATTGTGAAGAAACGTCCACAATAATTAGTCTTGGGCAGTTTATTTGTGAAAATATATGTATAGCCAAAAGCGGACCACACCTAAAATCGGGTCAAGTTTTTATTGTTCAAGTTGATTCTATAGTAATAAGATCGGCTAAGCCTTATTTGGCGACTCCGGGAGCAACTGTCCATGGGCATTATGGAGAAATCCTTTACGAAGGGGATACGTTAGTTACATTTATATATGAAAAATCGAGATCTGGTGATATAACGCAGGGTCTTCCAAAAGTGGAACAAGTGTTAGAAGTGCGTTCGATTGATTCAATATCGATGAACCTAGAAAAAAGAGTTGAGGGTTGGAACGAGTGTATAACAAGAATTCTTGGAATTCCTTGGGGATTCGTGATTGGTGCTGAGCTAACTATAGTGCAAAGTCGTCTCTCTTTGGTTAATAAGATCCAAAAGGTTTATCGATCTCAGGGGGTACAGATCCATAATAGGCATATAGAAATTATTGTACGTCAAATAACATCAAAAGTATTGGTTTCAGAAGATGGAATGTCTAATGTTTTTTTACCCGGGGAACTGATTGGATTATTGCGAGCGGAACGAACGGGGCGCGCTTTAGAAGAAGGGATTTGTTATCGAGTCGTCTTATTGGGAATAACGAGAGCCTCTCTGAACACTCAAAGTTTTATATCTGAAGCAAGTTTTCAAGAAACTGCTCGAGTTTTAGCAAAAGCTGCTCTTCGGGGTCGTATCGATTGGTTGAAAGGCCTGAAAGAGAACGTTGTGCTAGGAGGTATGATACCCGCTGGTACCGGATTCAAAGGATTAGTGCACCGGTCACGGCAACATAACAACATTCTTTTGGAAACAAACAAAAAGAATTTCTTCGGGGGAGAAATGAGAGATATTTTCTTCCACCACAGAGAATTATTTGACTCTTGCATTTCAAACAATTTACATGATACATCAGGCCGCTCTTTTATAGGTATAGAATTTAATGATTCTTAAGATAAGAGGAGTGGATTCGTCCTCTTAAGTATTTATTTTGGTGGGGTCATTTGATTTGGTAATTTGTTAATAGTAATAAAGAGAATAACGAATAGAAAGTAATGGCTTGGCTCGTGGATAAACGACCAATCCCCGGTAGAAGAGAAGGTTCCATTGGAACTATTATTTATTTCAAGGTGTCTTGTCTCTCTTTTTTTTTAAGTAAAAAAAAAAAGAGAGAGAGAGAGGAAGTGTGAAGAGAAATGGCAAGAAGATATTGGAACATAAATTTGGAAGAGATGTTGGAAGCAGGAGTTCATTTTGGTCATGGTACTAGGAAATGGAATCCTAGAATGGCGCCATATATCTCTGCAAAACGTAAGGGTATTCATATTACAAATCTGACTAGAACTGCTCGTTTTTTATCAGAAGCTTGTGATTTAGTTTTTGATGCAGCAAGTAAGGGAAAACAATTCTTAATTGTTGGTACCAAAAATAAAGCAGCTGATTCGGTGGCGCGGGCTGCAATAAGGGCTCGGTGTCATTATGTTAATAAAAAATGGCTCGGTGGTATGTTAACAAATTGGCCCACTACAGAAACGAGGCTTCATAAGTTCAGGGACTTGAGAACAGAACAAAAGACGGGGGGACTCAATCGTCTTCCGAAAAGAGATGCAGCTATGTTGAAGAGACAATTATCTCGCTTGCAAACATATCTGGGCGGGATTAAATATATGACGAGATTGCCCGATATTGTAATCATCGTTGATCAGCAAGAAGAATATACGGCGCTTCGAGAATGTATCACTTTGGGAATTCCAACAATTTGTTTAATCGATACAAATTGTGATCCCGATCTCGCAGATATTTCGATTCCAGCAAATGATGATGCTATAGCTTCAATTCGATTAATTCTTAACAAATTAGTAGTCGCAATTTGTGAGGGTCGTTCTAGCTATATACGAAATCCTTGATTAATAATAAGATAAATAAATTATTTTTTGGAACTACATAGATCTATGGAATCGGTTACTATATCCTGAATCGCACAAAATAGATAAAAAAACTGTGAATATTGTGTGATTAGTTTAGTCGGTGTCAAAAATATAGAATTTGAGTAGGCAAGAGAAGATTGAATCAAAATAATTCCTTTTTTTTTTTAAGTAAAGTTCTATTTCTGTCAGAGGGCAATATGAATGATATATCATGTTCCAGCAACGCACTAAATGGGTTATACGAGATCTCTGGTGTGGAAGTAGGCCAACATTTATATTGGCAAATAGGGAGTTTCCAAGTCCATGCCCAAGTACTTATTACTTCTTGGGTTGTAATTGCTATCTTATTAGGTTCCGCGGTTATCGCTGTTCGGAATCCACAAACCATTCCAACCGCGGGTCAAAATTTCTTCGAATATGTTCTTGAATTCATTCGAGACGTGAGCAAAACTCAGATTGGAGAAGAATACGGTCCATGGGTTCCCTTTATTGGAACTATGTTTCTATTTATTTTTGTTTCTAACTGGTCGGGTGCTCTTTTACCTTGGAAAATCATACAATTACCTCATGGAGAGTTAGCCGCACCCACGAATGATATAAATACTACTGTTGCTTTAGCTTTACTCACGTCAGTAGCATATTTCTATGCGGGTCTTTCCAAAAAAGGATTAGGGTATTTCAGTAAATACATTCAACCAACTCCAATTCTTTTACCCATTAACATTTTAGAGGATTTCACAAAACCCTTATCACTTAGTTTTCGACTTTTCGGGAATATATTAGCTGATGAATTAGTAGTTGTTGTTCTTGTTTCTTTAGTACCTTTAGTCGTTCCTATACCTGTCATGTTCCTTGGATTATTTACAAGTGGGATTCAAGCTCTTATTTTTGCAACTTTAGCTGCGGCTTATATAGGCGAATCCATGGAGGGTCATCATTGACTAGTTTTTGAATAGTCTAGCCCTTTTTTTTAGCTTAGCTTAGTCCAATGCAATGTATGCGCAACTCAAGATAATC